GGAGGCTATCCATGGGGTTCTTCCGTAGTGGATAAATCCTATCTAAACGAAGTCATGATGGAACACTCCTCAGATGCAGGAAATGCCCACAAGTGCCAAATGAATGCGGATAAGATCAATGCTCCTACAGCTCCCTTGTCCCTTGCAAAATAGGATTGCCCCATGGCCCTTCTCTATGTGGGGAATGGATGGCCCTATCTCCCCCTCCAATGGGCATCGTTTTCTTATTTTTGCCATTTCTTATTTAACGAAATGGGTGGAAGCGGTCTCTTACTCAAGTCTTACTAAGAAGGTGGTGCAGAAGTTCTTGAATAAGGAAAGGATTTGCCGTTATGGCTTGCCAGAAAGGATCATCACGGATAATGCTAATGCTCAAAATTTGAACAGTGCAAGGATATCTTTGCAGGCAGCTGAAGATCCGGCATCCTAATTCTGCACCTTACAGGCCACAACAAATGAATGGGGTAGTTGAGGCAGAAAAGATCAAGAACAAGAATATTCTTTTAGAAATAGCAATTACATACAGGGACTGGCATGAAATGCTCCCATTCGCTCTCCATGCTTATCGTACGTCAGTAAGAACTTCAACCGGGGCAACCCCGTACTCAATAATGTATGGAATGGAGGCGGTCTTACCATTAGAAATGAAATACCTTTTCTAAGAGTCCTCATGGAGACGGAGTTAGAATAAGCCAATGGGCAAAATCACGATATGAGCAGTTGTGAGGAAAAGAGATTAGCTGCGATGCGATATGTCATGGCCAACTTTACCAGAGAAGGATGGCTCAAGCCTATAAATAATGAAATATTAAATAAATAATCAAAATAAAAAGGGTTCGCCCCCGGGAATTTCAGCCAGGAGACCTCATATTGAAGAAAGTACTGCCAACCCAGGAAGATGTCAGGGGCAAAGGGGCACCTTAGTCTGAAGGGCCTTATGTAGTAAAGAGAACCTACATGAAGGCCTTCCCCTGCTCCCCATCGATCGAGGGCTTCTCTTTTTATATTCTATTGACTATTTCAAGTTAAAGGAACTACGGTCGATCTTCGATCAATCGCTAATGTATAACCTTAGAAAGGCTTTCATTGGAACTTCCTTTCCCGATCAATCAATAGGCTGTTAGGGCTTTAGCCCAGGAACCAGATGCCCATTCAATAGAAGAAATTGTTCGACCTTTCTTTCATTTAGTTTGAACCACTCGACTGAAACTGAAAAGGAAAATGAAAAGGAAACTAGGAGATGACTATGACTCTGAATCGATCCGGCTCTTGGACCCAGGACCAGGTCCGGATATTTTTTTATTTTATTAAATTGTTTAACATGTGTTTCATTCGAAAGGCCAGGAGGATGAACTAGACAAAGTTTCATCGCCCCACGCAGATAGAAGAAAAGATCTTTCCACTAAGAGTTTACTTATCCCGGCTATGATACTGGTAAAGAGTACTTTTTTTCCTCAAAACCGTTATCCAGCAGCTTTTATCCCGGCTCCTTCTCTCTTCAATGCCATCTTCGTATATTCTACTATTGATCGGACTCTAGAGCATCGGAGTCATTCTTCCGTCCTAGGGGATTTTATTCTTCCATTCTAGCATCAATAGCTTCTGATTTAATAGCTGCAGATTCCTTCGCCTATTATTCTACCCTATGAGAAAAGAGAACTGCGGATTCGATTGCAAACATACTAGCGAATTCTTTCAAAATGTGAAATGCTGCTCTTTATTAAGGCTATGTCCTCCTAAGGATCCACCACAATAACAATATAGGAAAAAGAATAAGAAAGCTTTTTAGCGTCGCCGGGCTACGGTTTGACTGCCGGTGGAGAGAAGGTCTCCAGCAGGGAACGATTCTAATTATCGATCTTACTCAATGCATGAGAGTCATCTTTTTCATGGATTTTTACAAGGGCGAACTCCACTTTGTCGAGATGGTTCTTACCAACCCAGCGATTTCTAGAGAAAGCATATTTAGAGTTCTCACTGCGCCCCACGAGGATGAGGATTCTCCCATGTGAGCTGATGATTCAGTGTCTTCCTGTATAGAATCTTTCTCTCTTTTTCGTGCAGACTTGCACTTTTGAGCATAGCTTTCTTCTATTTTATTGCAGATTCAGATTCAAATCTGGCTCCAAGCCAAGAGGGACTGAGTAGCCAAACAAACTTAAGGAAAAGAGACGATAAAAGCGAAGGCGGGTAAAACGAGGATAAATAATAAAGAAAGCATGGATGTAAATAAAGAGTCCGCACCCGATGAAGTGACTTCTCGGGCTGCCTACGTACCTCCCCCGCCAAGCCGCCCCTTACAGTTCTCCTTACGAAAATTCGAATCAGTTATGCTTTCAGGTATGAATTCGCATCATTTTCCCCCTTTCCTATTCACTCAACATCTCTGCGCCCGAAGGTCTATATCAATTCTTTTTGGTTTACATTTACAGTAGTACAACTAAAAAAAGTTTACATTATGCTACTCGACTGTCCCTTGCAAATCATTAAGTTCTCTTTCCTTTACTTTCACTTTCCATTTTAATTACATGTAGCTATTTTCTCATTCTATTTGTTCCTATAAAGAATTAGAATTCCCCTATACTATATAGGATTCGAGTTCTTTTCTATGCTGTCTTTGTCTAACCTTCGTGGTTCTTTTTAAACTTCCTTTCGTCTCGCATAATTAACTTGAGACTTGACTTTCTGTAATAGGCAGTGAACCAATAGCGAGTTTGCTGCTAACCTTAACCTAACGCATATAAAAAAAAGCCCGGTCCATGAAGAAAAAAGAAAGGCTATTTTCCTGACTTCCATAGGGAGGAAGCAAGTCTAGAGAGAAGCAGAAAATAACATAAATTAAGGTATAGAGAACCATACCTTGCTCAGAGAGAGGCAAAGAGAAAGCAAGATAGCGGGTCACTCTTGAGTCTTAGATCCATTCGCGTCCAGAGGCAGAGAAAAAAAGCCAACGATCTTTGCTTGACAGTCGAGTCGGACTAGCTCTTTTCGAACAAATAAGAAACTGGCTAAGATTCAATTGACCTAGATAGCCACCAGTTCCACTAAAGGAAGTCGCTGACGGGCCGTCTAATTCTAAATGTAACTCTGCTTCAGACCTTACCTTAATACATGGAATGCCGATTCTGATCGTTCCTGGGAAAAGACTTCTAGCTATGATTCTCTCTCTATGTTAACGAATGCTAATCCATTTTCTATCCCTCTGCCCTAGTGTGGTCAGTCTGGTTTGCATTGCTACACGGGCCATGATTCCCATCTCTCAATCAAATGTAAAACTCTTTCTCTGGCATCCCAGCCTATTCTTTCTTCCTAAGGCCAAGCTTCCTCTTCGCGCCCGATTTCGGAGGCTAGGTGTCCATCCACCCGCATTATCCGTAGAAAGACCATCCGAGGAGAGTGCACTACCAACAGCAGCAGGCAGGGAGGTTTTGAACCCCATATGTGAAAGGTGGACAAATCAAACCAAAGAAGAGCTTGATGGCCAGGCTGAACATGTGGACAGTTCATGACAACCCCTCCTATCTCTGAAGGCAGTCGAGGGAAACTAAGATAACCGGAATGATTGGCCTTCACGCCTATCCCATCGATCGGAACTGGCAACAGATCTTTCAGCGGATCCAGCAACGGATGTAGCAGCGGATCAATATTAGCTGTGTTCAACTCCTGCTACTGGGTCAACTCCAAACCAACACTCGGGAATGGAAGCCAAACTACTTCTTCCTTTTCATTGATTGACTAATGCCTCTCGGTTGAAAGAGAATCTTTTACCGCTGGATCAGCTGCAGAAGAATTCTTCCTATTATATAGGTAAGTTGACCATCCTATAATCCCTTCCTATCCCCGAAACACGAGCTATAACTCCGGAAACCCCCTCGAGAGCGAGGACCTCCCTCCCTTCCAGCTCAGCTTCACCGCCTGGGTTCTTAGGGGGGGCTAACTCAATTCTTTCAGATTTCACTGCCTTTAGCAACTTTCTGAATAAAATAAATTAGTGCCTCTAAGCCTAAAGCCTAAAGAAGTCAGAGTTGTTCTTCAGCTTCAGCTTTACTGTTCACTAAAACCTTGTTAATCATCCTTCTTCGTGAGTTCATATGAAACTGGTGACTATGCCCTTTCCTTCTGCCTTTGCTACCGAAGCCTTCTAAAGAATTTCATCCTTAAGCTGGATAGCCTTTAGGCTTAGTTAGTGTTGAGTAATCCCCCCTTAAGCTAAGCAAAGGAGTCAAGATCATAAGTTATAGATCCAGATTATGCTCTAAGAGATTGAAGCTTGACCGATGGGCACTGACAGATCTGATTCATCCTAGCAGTTAGCTTGTTTGGTTTTCTCCACTTAGAGAGAACAGAACCTCATAGCTTTTAGAAGCATAGTGCCTCATACCAGCGGCGTTAGCCGGCAAGCAGCCAACATTAAGTGAAGGGGAAGCTTTGCGGCGTCAGCAGAGAAAAAAAAACACATCTGTAGAGATGAATTCAAGCAAGACCCGTGTCAGCTCCGTTTCTTATTCTAGGATTCTATAGTCGCTAGGCGTTCTAGGCCGAATCTGATGTTATGAAAAGGGCATGCTCAAGCCTGAATTTAAAGGGAAACTTCTTACATACTTATTGGCTAGGCTTCCTCTTAGACTGCTATGCTAATAGGCTGACTACTTCGAGTGACTTTTTCTTCTTCTTCTTGGTTTGGTGGCGTGCTTTCACACAATTCAAAAGGCTGCTTTTAGCTGAAAGGATTGAAATCAGCACCCAAGAGCAGCTTGAACCTATGCTTCCATGCGTGGGAGTTAGGAAATCGCTTCTTGTCTTCCATAGCCGCTCCTCGGGCGAACTACCTTGTTAATGTACTTTTTTGATTAAAGACAGAACAAATAGAGGAAGAAATAACCCGTCGGGGAAGCATCTGAAATCCGACCTTTTACACAAAGATATTTCATCCTTAGCATTCTGGGAAGCTTCTTAAAAGCCCAGGCGAACTCCCAGCATTTCAATCCTTGGTTTCCAGGCGAACACCCTGCATTTCAATCCTTGGTTTAATGCTTTTGATTCATACAACCAGTAAGGAAGGTTAAGTTTTTCATATAGGAAGCTAAGGTCTTTAGCTAGGAGCTTCTTGTAGATCAAGCAGGAACTGGGGTTGCTAGGGGGTATTTGCTTAGGAGGGTCTATTTAATCACTTACTGACAGAAAAGAGTCATTCAAGGGAAGAAGCTTCTCGGAACGGGTCGGTAGCAGCCGACACTCGATCACACTATATAAGAGATTCCGGAACAAACAGGGCATCAGCCCCTAAAATCAGAAAAGAGGACTTCGTGGCCGATGGACAGATTACTTTGACTTCGTGTAGGTTTACATTTCATCCCAGAGCCTGCCAAGCAGCGGCGGTACGGTACCAAAAACATCTTCTCGCTAATATGCATACCACACGGAAACGATTCATAAAATCGGAAATCAGGAAAATCTCATGATTCGATCCAGCGCTAACCCATGGTTCCTATTCAATTCCTTTTTTTCCCCTTATCTGTCCATTAGAGCAATATCTAAACCCTAACATACAGAATAGAAGAAAGGCTTAGCCAACCGCTGCATGGTCACTCGCTCAAGCACCCGCTCTCGCTTCATAGCTTCTTTCTAGAGCCAGAGCGACATCTTCCACTGGCATACGTATCCATATAACTCTACCATAAGCTTCCTCCAGAAAGATAGATATTATTCTATATTAAGGAAAGCAGCACCAAAGCTTACGCTGTGGCAGCTTGACGGCCTCTTCCTCGGAGAGGTACAGGCACATACATATAGATCTCTCATCCTGAATCATAGATTGAAGGGAAAGCCCTCTAGTCGAGTAAGATAACTGAAAGTTTCAAGCCAGTAAAGTCCGTTAGTGGGGGAGTTAACCCGGAGATTCGTCAATCAATTCTTTCTTCTGGAAACGACTAAAAAGAGCAGGAGCAGGGCTTGTCCGGGGCAAGGGATGCAGGTATGTCATAAAGATGAAGCTTTCAAGCGGGGGAGTTCATCAATCGTTCAGAAAGCGATTCAGAAACCACCGTTCAGAAGGGTATGTGAAATAGTAGACGATGGGCCAGCAGAGTACTAGAATAGGTGAAGCTTTTTCGTTACCAAAAGATATTAGTAGTTTAGTAATCGGAGCAGATGATAGACCAGAGCGGACCGGAGAGCGAACCTTAGACGGTAGGGGACAATAGAGGATAACAAGCCAGAAAAGTTCAAAGGGCTTTTTCCAGTGAATCTTCCAAGGAGAGTAGTTACTCAATGGACAGGCTTGGTTTTGATGCCGACTAAAGGAGAGGAGGCTAGCCAAACGAGAGAAAAGAAAGATTTGTGGATACTATATCCCAGCCAAGGTGGAACAGAGCAGATGCATGAGATTCAGGGTCAAAGGAATGGGCAAGGGCTTAGAACCGTTTCGACCTGGGCGAGACATTAGAGTGATGAGCCTGTTCGCACTTCGGAGTAAAGAACCAGAACTAAGTAATAACCGAAAGGGGCTTACTCCCTGACATTCGTTCTTATTCTTTAGTTGAATTCGGATAGACAGATTGCTTTACCGAAACCAGATCGAGAGAAATGAAAGAACTAAAGGTCCGCAGCCTCTAAATGTAGGCGAAGGTTGAGTTACGGAGCCCCTTTTCTTTGAGGCGCTAGAGAAGTGAGATTTTTAGAGCTAGACAAGACATAAGGGGAAAGGGAAGGTAGGTCAGATTCTCACCCATGGCTAGAGTGGGGAAAGAAGAGGCAAAGCTCCGTATCCAAACTCGGAAGTGGGAATCTTGTTCCATTTAGGGAGGTTCAATCCCGTCCAGCAGAACCATTTGCGAGGTTTGATTCTTAAACCGGATCGAGCGGGTGCCTAAGCTTGAGTCATGATCATTAGGATGTGTAACAACTTATTCACTTGCTGCGAGTTAGCCTCCTTATGAGTCGGGCACAGCTAAGATCTTATTTGAGGAAGAAGGAATAGTCCGATCTATGATAAGAGATCTCATCCTCGGATGATGTAATAGCCAGACTCAGTCCCAAAGTCTTTCCAACCAACTTCAATTGTCAGGCATCCTTTTCTTATCTTAAGAGACTGATCCGGGCAGGTTGGAGAGGCATCTGCCTATAGATAGACTGAAATAAGGAAGACATCTGTCCAGTGGGGAGGGCCAATCTTCTCTTTGATGTGAAATTAGTCAGTTTGAGGTTTGATCTCTATAAATAGAAATGTGACACCTAATGGGCTGTGCCCAAACCATTCTTGGCTTTACAACTGCAGCGCCTACGGTTGTTGATGAGCTTTCTTCCATTTATATGGTAATACGGCGATTACAGAATTCCGTTGCACTAATGTGGATCATAAGCAAGAAAGAGAATCGCTTTGATAGAGACTCCCAGGTGCGTATCTGGTCAACAACCTACAGGAATAGCCGGATGTTCTATTTCGAAATCCAGAAATGATTGGTGGTACCTGTAGAGTGACTAAATGTATCGTCTTTGGATTCTGCTTTTTGTCCGAAAGTCTTCTTCGGGAGTCTTCATTAATATGCTCCTAGTAGTTCACGGATAAAAACAACCGCCCACATCAGAAGAAAAAGGCAGAAGTCTGGGGCACCTGCTAACGGATCCCGTTGAAGTTTACGAATGGAGTTCGGTCTAACGCAAGCCAACGAGTTATTCTTTTGCAATAGCAGTCCCTTGCCCAGCTGGGTCGAGGTACCATGCCTTCTCCTTGACAGATGGAGATAGCTTCGAATGATGAGACAGTTCGATCCCCACTTTTAATGGTAAATGCTGTAAGTAAGCTCCGGCTTTGTGATATGACCCACGTTGCAATGTTCTAAGATGATGCTTCTAGAAACCGGAATTCATAGAATATGCTAAAGTTGCGGTTAGCCTTTCACCATCCTTCTTTGTGATGGATACCCAACCCGAATCGTTGCTCCCACTAAATGTAATTATTTAGTAGACATTGACAGATGACCGCTAGTGCAGTAAGCAAGAACCCACTAATTCATATTGAGTTTATTGACTTAAGCCATTGAATTCACAGCCATCTCTTCAAGATTTGGTAAAAGCTTTCCAGCAAAACCCGGTTTCATACACCTATTCATCAGGATAATCCCAAGCGTTTTCAACAGCCTTCAGTTTTCGACTTCCCGAAGCGGGCATCTATAGAATCTATAGATAGGAGAAAGACCAAAGAATGCCAACATCGCAGGTTTGTTCATTCTCCTGCTAAATCTCGTCCTTATGCGAGGCCGCGTTCACACTTGCTATAAGTGCTTCTCGCAGGGTGGCGTGAAAGAGAACAAGGAATGTCACTGTCTTTCTAACTTACCCCGAACGAACCATTGACCCTTCTTCGTCTATAGCTCTGAGTTGTCCGTACGACCATAAACGGAAGGTATGATCGATGCAAAAAAGGGTAGGAAAGAGGGATGAGAATATATAAAGCGACTCACTTTCCCGGCGGATTAGCTATTCCTGTCCTGTCTTTGAGCCGACCCTGCCTGCTGGAGGTATGATTCCGATCTTTGAATCGAATTAGATCTCTCATTGGCGAGGGGATCTACTCAGGCTAGGGCGCTCTCTCTTTTCTGTCATGTCATATGCTGTGTTCTCTCTCTTCTGTGATATCATATGCTGTGTGAAAGCTTTTCAAGCCTGTGTTTTACCCCTAATCCGTAGGCTATTTAACCCCCGATCCGATTCCGGACTTGTCGCTTAGTTACACCATCGACCTTTAGACATTAAGACTCAACCCCTCCAACCGCCTTCCTTGGTCAGGATTCGGAGTAAGCCCTCCATATCCATATTGTGATTGTGGTTCTCCTGTGGTAAGGAGTGATTCAAAAGAAGTGAGCAACGTTGTTTTTCGTGAATAAAGGTGAAGTAGGCGTAGGGCTGATAGCGCCTTGCTCGTGCATCCAGATAGATTAGCGTGATCACTCTCGTTGGCTTTCATCGCTCAACGACTCTAGACCGTTCGCTTCGCTTCTATTAGCAACTTTGGTTCGGCTTGGAACCTCGACGTGCTACCGGTCTCTAATAAAGGTTCTTAGCTGCCGTTGCTTGGGCGCTAGGGATTGGTCCTGATGGCATGGATGAACTTTCTTGCTTTGAGCTCCCTGGGAATGGAAATGCAGATGCAGGGGAAGCCTCCCAAGCATTTGATCCTGGAACAGAAGACATTAGATCCAGCTTTGGGCTCAGTACCTCCATTAGGTCACTGACTCCCCATTTCCGTTGATTGGACAACCGGCCTTAACGGCGCTCCCTTAGCTTCTCTCGTTGGGAAGTGAGGGCTGGAGCTTTCCTTCTTTCAGCCTAGCTAGCCTATCCCGCCTACCACCCTTGGTCTAGTCCCCGGAGTAGTTTGCCAGGAATAAAGAGCAGCTTAGGTCAAGTATCCGTAGTAGAGTAGTTCTTCTGTGGCATGATCATAGCAGAAGACTCTCCCCATGTATTGGTCCGGTGTCAGTTAGGAGAAGGTTTTTCCCACCCAGTGGAGGTAGTAGCAAAGTCAGTGGTTTACCCCGATCCCTACATCAAATGAGTCTGTTCTACGCTTTTATGGTCGAAAGACTAAACCAAGACAAGTGATCTAATGATGCCTCCTTCATCTTCAGATGAAAGCGGAATCTGAAATACATTGAGATCACCGAAAAATACAAACAAAACTAGGAGAAGGAAGCAGCACCCAGCTCGATGAATCTGAAGCAGCAGACCAGCAAGACTCGGTCCTTCTTTCTTATTTCTCAGTTGAAAGAGAGGAAGGGAAGGAAATGAAGCTACATCCTAAGAGCAGGATGCTGGATATGTGCTATTAAAAGAATTCGGTCTAGAAGGAAGGATCCAGTCTATTGGACCTGGTGATGACCCCCTTCTCCCTGGTGATGATCCCCTTCTCTCTAATTAGAATCAGATCATTTTTTTGGACTCTGATGGTAAGGTACACGTCTGCAGTCCTAGAGATTCTTATTAGTAGCAGGGCAAGAAGAGAAAGTCCAATCTGACACTAAAGAGATTTATGACATCTTGATCGCTTTCAGGATTTTAGTTTGCTTTATCTAACAGCGTCTCAAACAAAGGCATTCGATGCATCAGTTACCTTTCACAGACTAGCGGCGGATTCGTTCACAGTTCCTTCTGATCTGGATTCTTCCTTCCCTAATCCCTAATGCCTATCCTTCAAGCAACAGTTGTATATAGTGACATAGACGAAGGGGTGGAAACAGAAGATATTGGATGAGGCATGATTGATTGAGAACGAAATGGTTCCCTCCAGACAGAAAGAGAGTCCTTTGTGGATAAGAAAGTCTTCAATAGGTAATGCTAGTGATCATTCTAAGAGGAAGTAGCTCATACTACCGGGCATTTACATACGCCCAATCAAGGGGCGGTTACGCAAACAAAGGGGGGAAGAGCTGCTAAGAGCATATGCCACGAATTCCATCGTCGAGAAATCGATTCCAACCTCGGCTCAGGAGCATCCTTAAGCCATATCCTTACTACTAATAGCACGGATTCTCTAACAGCAAAGCCCGGTACCTCTTTTCGACTATAAATTCTTCCAACAGCTAAATGAAAGAATTTTCTTCCTCGAGCCGGGAACGAGTGATCTGAAGGAAGCACAGAGAAGCAGGAAGGTGAGTCACCGCATTGACTAGAATGATCTAGCCAATCATTTCTCCTCACTATGTATGGTCTACCTTCGCAAGACAGTTCTTAGCCTCTACTCTAGTATGAACTGAGCCATAGTCTACGAGATGTCGCTCCTACTTATACGCTTCCTTTAGTTTAGCACATGCTCACGAAAGAATGGGTAAGATCCCGGCTATGTGAAATGGTTGACTCTCGTCTCTCTATTTAATGTTGGCCTAAGGACTGAACTCTTAGATGAAGCAGCAGTAGCGGTGGAATCAATACTTTCAATAGGAGTTTGAGTTGCTCGAGCAAGAAGTAGCGAGCGCATGGTGCGGTTCATCCCTAACCATACAACATAGGCAGATGTAAAGACGGCTAGAAAGGGGACGGGTTAGCCCACTCATGATTCAAACTAGTATCCGTTTCACTTTGGAAACCAAAGCCTCTATTCCTGTCAGTTCAAGACCGGGTGTGCTATACGCAAAATTCGAAGGTAGGGTTGATCGACGACAATGACTTGTTCTAAGTAGGAAGGTTTTCATATGCATGCATTTCATAGCCCCAGCGAAGCGAATCTAATGCTTAGCGTTAGCGAGAAAGATTAAGGAAGTCTGAAAAAGTCTTGGCAAAGCGCTCTCTATTGGCATCGCAGGCAGGGCGTCTTCCTCTGTCTTGGCGGTATAAGGTTCGTAGATGTCAGCCCAAAGGTCTAAGGTCAAGGTCAAAGGGAAGGCGGTAATCATCTATAGATAGGGCTACCTCTAGCTCTTTCGGACATAGGAGTGGAGCTTTCTTGCTACAGGAATGATGCTTTCAAACTGACTTGCTCGCCTAAGGACTGCAACAGGCTCGTTAGATTATTGGTTTTGCTAGATCAGAAGTCGAATTGCCAGAACCATCACTGGCGATAAAAAAAACAACTACCCCTGCCTTGAAGAATAACTGTAACCTGGCATTCACTCGCTCAAAGGCAGAAGCAATGGACATGGGGAGGCTTACCTCAAGACTCTAAACGGCTTGTAGGCGTACGGAAGGGAAATGCATGCTGGATGGGCGTACGGAAGGGAAATGCTGGATGAATAGAGCTCCCAACGGCTGGAATGCGACTTTCATTGGAACCTAACTAACGCCAAGCTAAGGCCCCGTCTCAAATAGGATAGTTCAAGTCGTAACTAGGATGTTCCCAATGTGGATAACAGTTCAAGAGATCTAATCTCATTCATAGCAGCCTGCAAGTCGTAGAGTAGTAGGCACTTCTATGCCTCTTTCCCGGTCTCAGAGCCTAGTGTTTTAGCCCTGCTTTCTTTAATCGGCTTCACTCGTTGATAGCCACAGATAAGCGCTTGTACTATGCATATGGATCACCGGAGTTTAGGCAAATGGGTACGAGAGAAAAAGGTTTTGAAATGCATCTTCCGAAACCAGATAATCAACCGAAGGAGATTCCCCTGCAAAAGGAGATGGCTCTAGTTTCATACTAATCTTCGATCTTCGAGATTCCCTAAGGTAAGGCATCCCAAGGAGCGAAGCGGCTCAAAGTCTTGGCAATGAAGCTCAGTCTGGTCTGAGGAGATGGACTAGGCTACTCGCCCTATACATAGGAAGAGGGGGAAGTCACTCTTGCGTTCTCTCTTGGGTAGGTCAGTCTCGCTCTCTCTTGTCAGTAAGTATATCTGTTGTGATATTGCTGTCGTACCGTGCCGTTCCAGTAGTGTTTGTGAATGAGTAGTTTTGAGGGGGGAATGCAAAAAGGTCAATCAAGACCGTAGCCAAAAGCAAGGGATTCCCGGGGCCCGAACGAGAGCAGAGGCAGGTATTCTCATAAAAGAAAAGAAAGTATTAGTGAGAAGCTCAAGGATAGCACTGAAAGTTCAGGATAAAACAGATTTTAGAGGGAATAGCCCGTAGCTCACTTCTGGAAGTGTTCCCGTATATGAATAGGCGGGAAGCGAAGAAACTACTCAACGGTGTGAGCCGGGTTTGTCGTTAGCTGTCGAAGTAGGGGGAGGAATGCTAAACTAACTAGTAATTTAAAGTCAAGAATGGAGTAGCCCATAGTTCTCCTCGAGTAGTGAAAAAAAAAACTATAGTGATAGTACGCCCGTATAGCTCACTGAAGAAGAAGACCTTATCTTATATAAGAAGCAGTTGAATCCGAACCAGCCCACCCACCAGCACTAGTAGCTGATTACCCACCAGGCTATTCATATCCATATTCAGTTTATGCCGCAGCAGATCGAAATCAAGGCCTATCTGCAGAAGGGAAAAAGAAAAGCTACAAAAGATCTTCCGCTCAAGGAGGCAGACTTCGAACTCGAACGCCAAAGAACCACTTTTGTACTAAAAGAATGCCGCCTAATAGCTTAGCGCCCTCTTCTATATCTATAAACGAGAAAAGAAAGCAAAAGTGGGTATGATTCCCTGGGCAAAGAAAGTCCTGTCCTCGTTCTGTTGCATTTTCCAACTGAAATACGAGCCATCCACTTGAATGGGCATAATACTTGTACTTGACTTTCCAGGAGTCACAAAGTTGCAGGAGGGCAGTCTTGCCTGGAAACTTGGCAGCAAAGTCTCCAACTAGACAGAAGTCCCAAGCTGCTTCCACATCATCGATGTCCTGTGCATCTAGAACCACTTCGTCCTCATTGTTCACATAAGAGTGGAGTTTGAATCCGGCTCCTGTTATCTTTGAAAAGGTTCAGCCAGGGGGCCTTTACGCTGGCATTCCAGTTGAAACTGGGTAAGACACCCCTACACGCATACCTATCTATCTAAGGCATTCTCTCTGCCTTTATACAACTAGATTCAATATGCCTAGGACACGGTTTTCCTGCACGCTGAGTGTGTAAGGCCCCGCAGGGAACGCCCTTGACCTTTAGGTCAGAATGCCGCTATCATCTATCATGTGCGGATAAGCCTTCCGATTAGCCGATATGAGTTTGATAAGAGAAAGAGTGCTTAAAAGGTCCAACAAGATTCTAGTAGCTAGTGAATTATAGAGCTAGAGTTTATAGTCTTTGTTATATCGTAAATCAAATAGGGCGCGACGGGAAGAGCTAAACATCGAACGAACAATCACCTTCGGACCTCTCAACTCTTCAACTAGATTCTGACACCGGGACGCCTGCTCCGCAGAGAGCCTTCCCGCATCAGCCAACAGAGACTCCGCCTCTGGAGCCAGCATCCTCTGTCATGGAGCACCTTTTTAGAGTCCACCACCAAGTTGTACTAGGCGATCACTCAGCTCTTTGTTGGCAGCCAAGAGCGTGTTAATGAAAATCCTCGTGCTTCGCGAGAGCTATAACGGCCGTGGTAAGCACCGCCAGAACTACCAGATCACGAACCTACTAGGAAGCCTTTCGCTCTTTTAGATCGTCTAATGCAATCTCAGATCTTCACTTCCTATGCCCCGAAACCAACCCTATATCTGTGTCCTGGCACTTCATAGAAGAAGTCCTTAAATACTTCACTACGCTGGATTGACTCTGTAAGCTGGAGCCACATCACCAAAGCAGGAGTGCTGACTGGAAGCACGAAGTCTGCTAGAAGCTCATCCCGAGGAAGCTTCTTTGTCCACAGCTCTTCAGGTGAATAGCCTTGAATAAGTCAAGGAAATCACTCTTCTATCCAATCATAACAACCAGACCCGGTGTTAGGGTGTAGAGGGATAGAATACCAACACAAAAAAGAAAAAAGTGAAAGGGTTTCAAGAAATACTAAATATACATAAGAAGAAGAGAAAGAATAAGAAGGTTATCGAATGATTACTTTGTTGAGACTGTGCTCTGGCCAAGGAAATGGGAGTGAAGATCATCAAGAACACGAGGGATTGAGAGCAAAGACAAGTGGGTTTCGCTATTGTTTGTGTGATTAAGAAAGCTAGGGCTTTTTGGGGTGTTCTTGGAAAGGATAATGAAAAGAGGGAGAAGGAGAAAAGTCGCCCAATGTATGTATGGTCCTAATTGCAACACGCCACCTATACGACTCACTACATAGGTTTAAGGAAGCGAAGCTGTTTAAGTAAGAGTTAGCGCCTTGGTATTGAATCACTCTCCCCCTTCTCAGACTCGTTCGATTTGAACTAACAGGACAGCTTTTGACAGTTGGGATTGAGCTTGAACGTGGCGAGGCAGGAGTAGGCGAGAAGCCAAGCCCGCACGTGGGCTATCAAGGAAATTCTCCTGTGCCTCGAATAGAGGCAACCCCTTCGAGTTCATGTGCAGGGAATTCTGTAATACTAAGACTAGCAGCTGATTCGTGAACAAGAGAACAGCCTAAGAGGCATACTTGTATGAAAAGGAATGTTGAAAGGAAAATTCATGTGCAATAATGACATCCTATCTTCTCTGCATCAAGAGAAAGACTAGTTGCCTTGAATTGGCAAAGACGGGAAAATTGGCATAATCTATCGCATCAAAGCTGTATTATCAAATGCCGCATCTGACTCACAAGTCCTCTCTGTGGAATCGAACTCTCACTTCCATCTTCCGAACATTTTCCGAATCCGCTGCAAGCGAATGCCTGAGTCATGGGACATTCCTTTCTTGAAGCAAGTCAGTAGTCTTTTTTGCTTTCCTTCTCTGTCGGCGGGGTAACTAGAAGAAAAAAAAAAAGGAAGTACGCATTCAGCTGTGAAAGACGTTCTTTCCTCAAACGATTTGATCCAAGGGAATGAAACTAGTTCAATAACCCGACCCCTTAGCCTCTTAGGGTGAATAGAATACCGGAAATAAACTCTGCCTTTTAAGAATGGCATTCCGCTGTGGTGGACTAGGACTCTTTTCATTGATTTGGCATTGAGTAAGCGCTTTCAGTCAAGCTTGAATGACCCGTAAATCGTAAATGGCATTGTGTGCTTTATGGTCAATATCATATCTGGATTAGATCCATCCGTCAGTCTCTGTCTTTTCTCCCCCATCTCCTATTTTAGACTACAGGGATCGAACGAGTATGGCCAAATCCTGGGATAGAACCCATCTTTCTCAATCGAATAAAGTGAATAGGCAAAGAAAGAGTTGCTTCTCTAATTCCACTGTGCGTAGATTGAACTCTCCACTTTCCCGGCACTAGAATGTTTGTTTGGCTTTTCTCTTCCTTGGTTGCTTGCCCGAAGGAGATAGAAGGAGTGAATAGCCGTACGCAGAAGAGAGAGAATCCGTCTGTCTTTATAGTGCAGATGGACTGACTTTCCTCGCATCAAAGCTTTCCTTCTCTGGGGCTTATAATATTCGAAAGTCCGGGCTTTCCTTTCTATCTGGAGAGCGTAAAATCCTCCCCTCTATCTTGAAGGGTAGTTGCCTTCTGTTCGCGGTGTGAGGTCCCCCAAGGACCAAACGAATAGTCAGTTTCCCATTTACCCAAAAGAAAGAAAATTCGTCTTGTTCTGTGTGGTGCCCGTCGGATCATATCCTTCAGTTGCGCCTGCTGCTGTTGCAGCAAGAGGAGCGGAAACAGCTGTGGGAGCCCTGTTTTATTCCAGCATAAGCGGGAGACATGGCCCAACCTAGTTCGAGCTTGCTTCTCTTAGTCCCACCCATGCATATTCTCCAGAACCAGGGGCTTTAGCCTATTGAAAACCAGGCCTATTGAACCTTTCTCGGAAGTCAAACCCCTTCTGGCAACTTTGGTTGACTCTGCTCTGAGAAGGAGGACTTTGGCAGTACCACATCATAGTCTGACCCAGAGTCACTTCTCTTACCTCTGTGATTTTTGGTTGGGTCCTTTAACCGGTTTTGAAGACCGCTTAGCACCACTCTTAGGCTTTCATTCTTTCTTCTTCCCCTTTCTTTTTGATGCTGGAAGTTGAGGTTCTGGAAGCTTCTTTCCTCCCCTGAGTGTCATTTGATTTGCTTCAGGGGTTTCTTTTTTCTCTTTTTTCTTTATGGGAAGAATAGGGGGTTTCCTCATCAAAATCTGAGTCTGTGACTGCATCAATTCTCCCACAGAACTCAATGATAATCTGACGGTTATCCTCGTCATCATCATCATTACGAGGGATTGATTCTGGTGCGCCATCCTTCTGACATAAACTCGTCTAGCACTACAGGTGTGCGTTGTTTCTGAACGTACTCATCCGTTAGCTGTGCTCTTTGATGAGCTCTTCGAGAGTAATGAAAGGCATAGGCTGTTGAGAAAGCAAGCCTTTGAATCTCAACCCCACCCGAGGCATTTGATCAAATAGCTGAACTAAAGTTAGGAACGAAGAAAGAGAAAACTGACCCCAACCCGAGATAGCTAGGGAAATAAATGAGAATTGGCTCTGCATCCTCTGGAACTAAAGAAGTTGCGAGGTCTTCATTTCATATAGAATCTGCATATGAAATTAGAACCGGGGGCTACCCTAGGATCGTGATTTGATCATCATTAGGTGGTGAGAAAGCACGCTTTATGACGAAAGGCGCTAGACGGACTAACGGCAAGCGATCAAGACACCAGTCTGCCCTCTAATTCTAATAGAGGGTGCTACGGAAGAAATTAGGCACTGAACTTAGGTTTAGCAGTGCTTATCACTCAGGACGGCCAGACTCCAGTCGTCCAGTTTACTGGAAGACTTTCTGAGGAGCGTAGTCCAACTTAAGAGGAAACCTATAAAAAGGATGTGAATCCGCCTATGTTAAGGAAGGGGGGAAGTCACTGAAAGCTCTGACTCGGATGAGGTGGCTCCTTGTCTCTTTCTCTGCTTTGCTTTGGCCGGCTCACGCACCTCAATAAAGAAGAGAAAAGAGCCTGACTCTAACAAGTAAGCAAGTAAACTACCTTTCAACTCCACGGAACATGTTATTCCCACTCCTCTTGAGCCATATGCTGTCCTCAGCTAAACTAAGCCGGGTGGTAGAACCTGTTACAAAGAGACCTCCGACAAGACGGTTCAGGAAAGTGCTAACAGGGGCTAAAGACTTTCATTCGATGCTTGCGTCGTCCTGTCAAGTCAGAAGTGCCACAGCTTCCTTTTCCTAATTCAAATCGTGACATTGGTAATCGCTTCTGAGATAAAGCTAGTCTGATTCACGTGGCAAAGGGCATTCCTTGTCCGCAAGTCCCACATCTGATGAAAGAGGAGCCTCTACGAGAAAAGTGGAGTCTGGGCATGAATATGAGATGAGTGTCTTCCCTCTTATCCCTTCCCCATTGTTTGGGTTTCATTTCAAGAGCTTGCCTTACTTAGTATGAATCCCATCTACAGCTGATTCAAATTCAATAGCAGTTAATGAAATAGCAAAGGCGAAAAGACGAGATCCAGTGGTCTAAGGGCTGCTGGAGGAGGAACCGTTCTTAGAGTGATCGTAGACGGTTTTAATGATGGCATATCAGTAAGCCTCGTTGAATCAGTAAGCGGGCCTAGTCCCGTAAAAGCTGTTCTCTGGTCTTGTTGGAATAACCCTTGTGAACGTAGGAGCTCTAAGCCTATCAGCCCTAAGCCTATCAATCACTATCAGCTCTTGGCTTATTCTAAGCTGTTACAGAATAAGCTGCTCTTCTTTCATAAGAAAATGTACCCGTATGTAGAGAGTAGAGAAAGGCTGCTTTCTTTTAGGTCTTTTCACGACCATCCGCTGGGATTGGAATGCTTGACTTGCTTTCAAAGCCTAGAAGGGAAATTCTTAACTAGGCTAGCGAAGGAACTGAGATTAGGGCAAGAACTCCTGACTCAAGGGTGAGAATCGGTAGTTGTTCTGTTAAAGTAGGGGTAGGTGTAGGAGTTGCTGCTTTCAAGAATTAGCCCAGACCCATAAACAAAATAAAGGAGAAAGCCAAAAGGCTAGATTTCACTCTTTCGAGATCGCATCATAGCTTATAGTTTCGTATCCAGGCACGGGAATCCACTTGCCTTCTGACCTTACTTACCTTACTTTCTGAAATGGGATTCCGATAAAGTGGAGTTCAGTAAGCCAGTTCAGTGACCTTCAGTGACCGAGGAGATCCCTGCAGCAGGTGAGGGGCGAATTTCATTACCTTCCCTTCGTGTGCTTATTATCGGACCCCTACTAGGGGACAAATCCCTGGTCAAGAGCGGAGAATGAAACTGATTCCACTTGAGCAAGAAGACGACTCTAAGTATGCTGACCACGGACTGACTATAGCACCGCTCGCTTTCACTTGGTATCGGATCTTTCCAATTGTCCCTTCGCCAGTTGGAAATAGAGGCAAGGTTCTATCTTTTCCTTGTAGTGCATGGGTTTGGTTTAAGAAAGCTTGGATGGATCAGAACTGATGCAAAGGATAGTCTCTGTAAGAAGGACCAAAGCGCCCAAGCAAGACTGAAATAACCTACTGATTCTTGTCAGTCATAACAACCAGAACTGGTTAGCGCCCAATTGGCAATGTTATAAGTAGTGGTGAATTCGTGTCACTACTATAAGTGCTTTCCATAGTTCAATAGAGAAAAAGATTCGCATGCCCCCAATCCGTGTCTTCACCAGTAGGCATCTTCATCTATTTGAAAGTCAAAGTATTCCACCTTTCTTTGTTCCTGAGCTCTTGATCTTAGGTTTAGCGAATCCCTATCAGCAGCAACATCGTTTCTAAATTCCCCTTTAGTAGAGGTTGGCATTGGACATGTCATCAGTCTATCTATTCATTCTGTGTCGTGAAATCCTTAAAGGTCATTCATTCACCCTTAAAGGTCATTCATTCACCCTTAAAGGTCATTCATTCACCTATGATATGGGATCATCCCCCGATTGAAACTACTTTTACGCCATACGAACGGACAAAGGCGCAAGCCCAAGTCAAGACAAGAAAGCGAGATCCACTGGAAATAGAGGGAGAAGCCAAGCGTAATCAAGTCCTTAGCAGCCAAAAGCAAACTCTACGCTCGGTATTGATTCTTTATAACAGCTACCGGAAGTTGCTTCGCTACTCTCCTTTGAAAAGTCCTCCCTTTATTCTCTTTATATTAGATTATAGAATAGGGAATTGTAGGGAAGTACAGAAGGACTAAGGCTATTTGGCTTTGGATCCTTCCGAATGTTAGTTCATATCCGAAACCTTAGTGCTTTCTCTCCGCGCCCAAAGAAGGAAGAGCTGGAAGGGAACTCTTCAACTCTTAGACGCGCTTCTCTCCTTTTGAAACTGCCTTTGCCGCTTATGCCTTCTTATCCCCCTCACCCGGGGGGAACTCAGTCTAGTCCAATCGAAGATCTTCACTTCCCCTAAGTCAAGGGGAATCGCATCTCAAACTCCAAAGAGCCGCAAATCAGTCTGTGGCTCGATATGATACTACTTCAAATAGAAGAAAGAGCGGCAACTACAACAGCTGATATTTAGGTTGATGGACAAGCTTTCCACTAGCTACAGCTATCGGAACTACTGGCTTTAAGATGCCTTTGCCCATTAGCTACGTTCGTGAACCCCACCCCAGGAAGCTTCTTTGGCCACTAGCTTCATGAGACGAAAGAGAAGAAACTGCTCCAATCTTCTTTCTATCAGCTATGAGTTGAAGCCGCTAGACTAGATCCTGATTCCTGGGGCTAAGGATGTTCTATTTGTTTTCCTAGTTCTAGTTAGAAAGAGGGGTGATAATCTAAGACTATTCAATTAGATAGAAATAGGACAGCTTCTTTTGTTTGCCCAACCTGGTGCAATAAGAGAAGGAAGCTAAGGTCCTTTGTAGCTGTTCTCTTGGGCCTTTCGTGGTGAAGCCAGCTTTGTTGTGGTGGTTCCTTCCGGTCCGGTATGGTTGGTTGTTTAAGATAATGTCCTCCCTTTTTGAAGAGGAAGAAGAGAAAGGAAGAAGTGGGCTTTCGTCCTACCTCCCTACCTCCAGGCGCATAAGAGCGAGTTGGCCTTTCTTAAGGTATAGACTATCTATCCTCCGCTAGGTTCCTCGCCCCTTGGTGCTATGAGTCTTGTCTTCGTCCTTGCCTAACCTAAGGAAAATGTGTTCTCTTCCCTTTGAAGCATAGCATTGACTTCGATGTAGGTAAGGATGCGCGTACTTCGCTAACGTTGTAGTGTTTGAGCTAGCGCTAAGGGGTCTTCGATTGAGCTACCGTAGTTGAGTAGGTTAGGCAGAGAGTTTCTAATCCTAATGCCTCTTATTCCACTTCCAGAGACAATGACAAACGGGAAGAAGTCTCCCCTCTAACAGAGGACATCCCCTTTAAACAAACCCCAGAGGTGTGGGACGTCGAGGTGAAAGCGTAAGCGAAAGGGAATGAGGCATTTTGTCCAAGTGCTTAGCTGCTAGAAGGCACAGCTCACAAGCCTTGTGATAAGGCAAAGGCCTTTCAACTCATTCGAAGGACAGGAGTAGACCCTGCTTCTACCTCTATCACAGATAGATAATATGAGCAGAAAATCTCCTAAATAATTTGATTGAACTTTCAACTATTTTCTCTTTAATGAGGAGCACTGGCTTGGAATATCTATTAGATCAACCCCTGATGCAGTCATTGATCACAGAAGAAGTGGTATCTATAATCTATATATGAATCTAGGAATTATGTCTTTCTTCATTAGATAAAAAGTACTGAATTGCGAGTACGCAAGCCTGCTACCAACAAAAAGGGAATATGTTGAATTGGGACAGGAAACCATCATAAGCCAGCCAACAAGCCTAACCGTCCTTATGTCATCGGGGTCAGATACCCTGTAGCCTTTCTTCCCTTCACAAGCCAAGGGCAAGATGAATCTATTGCATCCCCTCCGCCCACGAGTAGATATTTTTTATTGAAAAAATAGTGTAAAACCCAGGTAGTCGGAGATTATATTAGTGGCTAGCTTTAGTGGTCTTGTTCAACTGCTAACAAGAATAGCCTTTCTCTTTCGACTGGGAACTGCTTACCTTTGGTGCTTTATCTTTATAGTTGTAGTACTTGATCCCGGAAAAGGGTCAAGGGAGAGGCTTGATGCCAGATCCGCTTTTAGGGTTGACTCAGCATAAGAAGAAGTAAGTAGTTTGACTAGCTGTTCTCTCCTTCCCTTCTTCCTTATCCTTAGCAGTAGGAATTGGATATAGAACCGATAGGAGTAGGAGCATTCGTTAACAGAGATGGATTGACTTCGGTTTACTATGGGAATGCTTGAAAAAGCTCTGATTCCAATAACTGTATTCAACGTAAAGTCAACTCTTTCATCTCTTATTGCTCCAGCTCCTAAGGAATGAGATTCGCTTGATTACGCACCTGATTGACTTTTAGTTACTGAAAGCGCTGATGAACGATCTTCCTTATTTTAGGATGCAACTCGGATTCCTCCTTCACGGCTTTCAAGCTATCCGGCTTGAAGCTTAAGGGCTCTCGGAATTTCCTTTCAAGCTTTCTCGAGTTACCCTAACGTAACGGCTAAGAGAACTTGGCTAACTTCGATCAATTTGGTTTTGGGAGAAAAGGAATGAATCTCTTGGTTCAGATGGGAATGCGTCTGTTGTATCGGATAGTTCCTCCGGAGCAGACTTAGCAGACTAACTTGGGATAATTGCCCTCTCCGTATAAGGCTGAATCAAGACTCGTATTCACATACGTAATTCCTTGAGTGGAATGCCCCCAACCTTGGCAAGCCATACCTCTCACCAAAGCGGACATCGGTCGGAAAACATGGATGGTTGAATGGACCTATCCACATCACGTTACCCCGTTCGACCAATCACGCAATCTGGGCTTCGATCACGCTACCATCTAGTTTGGCAGTCCAAACGAACAAGCCTCAACTGGGCGCTACACCTGTCACCGGGGCATCGGTTATCCAACCTCCCCAGCATAGAATAGTCATAATAGAACTTCGTAGCATTAGAAAGGTGCAAAGCCTTGAAGCAATCAATCGTACAGGTGCGGGAATAAGCCAATACCAACTGTTGTGCCTGTCTCTTCTGCTAGCTCCCATTCTTTATCTAGGACCCCTACCGTAACCTGTTCTGAGATCTTTCTCCGAGACAAGGTAACCCGCCTCTCTTGCTTTGCGTTGGAGGGGTGGTTTAGTTCAACAAAAAAGAAAGATACCAGCCTTCTATTCAACATAGAAAGTATGCTGGTTAGCTTATCTATGTTCGTTTACACCTTGGCCTACCAAAGTAAAGAAAAGAAGTGGATTGGCTAACTCGTTAGAACGGGCGCTAAGAAAAAGCATTGCTTTTCCCTTGTCTTTCCTTGGTGAATCTATTGATTCTTACTACGCCGGGGCTGGAAAACAACTTCCCTACTAAATGAAATGGATTTCGTTCAGTGAGCTACCGTTCTATTAGAACTTGGAACTTCGACTGCACTTTCTTGGGCTGTGCCCTCCGGTGTGGGAAAAAGCCCAATCCCTGAATTTGTCATTTCTTCTATGCGTGTGCCGGAACAGAAAGCTCAGAGTACTTTGATAACCCTATCGACCGTTGCTCTTTTTGTTCAGAAGAGGTGAGACAACCGAGTGGTGACTTATGCCAGCAACAAGTGCAGGAGGCGCCCTCTCTTCCAGCTTTGTTTGAATTTTCCGATCTGACTCTAGAAATTCCCCTTTTGAATAAGCTATTAAGGTTAGGAATCGACGAATAGGTTATGAAAGGGAATGCCCAATTGCATTTTCAAGAGCAAGAGTTACGGATAAGACTGATAACAACTATGAAAAGAATGGAAAGTCCCCTATAAATTCGATTGCCCCTTATCTGCCTGAGATGGGCTTGTTCACGAATGCCCTCTTAGAAGGAATCATTGGACAAAGAGGATAGGCAATGGCGGCGACAACTTCTTCCGGATCTGGCGGCGGCTAGGGCGGAAGTTTCCACGAGTACTACGTTTGTGTAGACGATGTGACTTCAGACGCTTGGGGGGAAGAGGACTCTCTACCACTGCTGATTCGATCCCATCATACTCTTGACCTCTTTTGCGCTATTGTTACTTACGACGTTTCTTCTCTGTATGCAATTCCTGACTAGTTGTAGTTAGCCTAAGGACCGGAATAAGAGGTTTCAGGGTATGTGAGAACTTGTCGTCTTTGTCAGCAGGACCTTGTGGAGCGAACTAAACCAGCGGGGTTTTCCGTGTATCCTCAAGAGTGTGGTTAGGGTCAATCTCAACCTATCATCGACGCCGGCTTGTTCGGTCGTGTCAGAACTGGCCAATCTAGCTAACCTTCCACTTTTTGTTTCGGATTAGGATAGAGTTCATGCCAAGGCCATGTACCAGGGCGAAAGGGATTACTTCCAAATAGCTACTATGCTGCTATCGGGAAATAAGTGAGAAGCGGAAGGTGGGTTGTGAAGGCAATGAAGCGGGGACAGAGTCACCAATCCCATTAGAAAGATCAGTTCCCAACCTTTCTTTGTGTCCAGTCGCATTCATTATGGATTCGCCTTCTTAAGCGGAACCTGGAACTTAGATGACATCTCTTCCATCAACCAAGCGCGAAAACACGCAAGTGTAGCCTTCTCTTGATTTGATAGATTCTACCTTATCCTTTAGTGATCTAAGGTCCATAATCATGTTGTAGCTGCTTCCGAAGCAAGGAAAGTTGACCTTATCTCCCGAATGCCGTTTTCACTTGTTCTTCTGCTTTGATCTTTCTTAGCCAGGTGGCTTTTGACCCCATTCCTTCTCATCCTTCGTCTGGCTTTCTGTAGGTAACTCTATCTAATTCACTCTCTTTCTTCTCGCGCGTATCGTATACTTTTTCTTGTTCAAAGCTTAGCCGCACTGATGAAGTCGAATGCTCCTTTCGGTGAAAAGGTTCTTTCACTCCTAAAGAAGGTTTCAGAGTTCGGAATCGTAGAAGGAAGCTTGGGAAAATAAGTCTATCCAAACAAATCATCGAGGAAAGAAGGTAGGTTGAGGAAAGAAGGTAGGTTTCGGGTAGCACAAAAATGCGAAGCTCACCCTTTTCCTAAACACCCTTGTGAGACTCTCTCAAAAAACTATAGCTATATGAGGGGGTCAAAATAGTTCACTATTGAAATGAATTCCATTGATCCGATCTCCGTTACTGGTTCGAAGAAGTTCGTGTAAATAGTATGTACATAGCCCCAAAGCTCGATAAACCGCTTACGCCTCTCCCCTTTTAGTCTGAAGCTCCCTATTAGTCGAACATGGCACTTCTTGCATCTGAAGGTGCTGCTTGCAACGAGGAGGAAGCAGGCGTTGGTACAGAAGCGGCATATGGTGCTTCCCTGCAATGAAGCTAGCACCCTTAGATACCTCTCTATACCCAAGAAGATTGGAAACACTCTGTGGAACTGAAAGTGGCGTATTGGAGACTACACAGCAAGTGGCGTAGTGGAGTGAGCATCTTATTTGCCCAAGAAGATGGATGGGATAGAGGAAGCTTCCTATTCTCTGTAAACAGAAAGGGAAGTTGTGCCCAATGACTGGAATAAGCTAGTACCATAGATTTTGAGCTATGGACTACTCCTTAAGCTAGAGGTGACTTGTTTGTCTGGGAAAAAAGAGTCATTCTAGACCCAATTGGAAAGATTGAATTGAAAGCAAGAACATAGACCTGACGAGAAAGACACACATTTCTCATATTCACTTATGATAATCAAAGGGAGTCGTGGTTACGGGTATGGTTTGGAAGGGCGGGAAGGACTTCCTTACTAGAAGAGGATGGTCAAGCCATATGTGAAGCTGAGACAAAGGCACCACCATCTCTACATCGTTTCAACAGTCAAGGCCTAGGCAGAGGCGGGTAGAGCAGAAGCGAGGAAGGCAGAAGAATTGTTGTCGACCTAGAAAAAAAGTAGCAAAGGGAGTTTAAGCAGCATCCAGTGGATCAGCGTCAGAGACGGAAGCATTTGAATCAGATCCAATTGACCCAGTGGAAATGCGGATACAGCTCCATCTAAGCAACTGTAAGTTGTTGATTCAGCTCAGTAGTTGACCCAGACAGAGCACCAATTGAACCAGTCCTAGCCAGCATCCCTCTAGTTTCGAGGAGGCCTTCCAGTTTATGTTACGAGAAAAGGCTATGTTTTGATAGAGTGCATTGCCTGTTGTTCTTAGCATCCCTCTCTCACGAAAGATGTGCAATAGTCTTTTAGAAAGGTTTGACCCTTTGTATATCCATAAAAACCATTCACCCGTATACTATACAAAGGCAAAGATTCTAGAGAAATTCCTTCCTGATGAACAAGATGCACTGCAGCAGCAATAGCAAGTCACTTTGGAACGACCCGGCATCGAGGTCTCGCCGAGCCTTCTCTACTGTACTCCCCAACCGCACCACCTGGGGAAACCAAGCGAAAGAAGACAAGATCGAATCGGTATGTCTCGTGCTCGTTGAATGGACACAAAAGACTGCTTTCCTCTTAGGGGGGAAGAAAGACAACAAAGAGGAGACTCTTTCAACAAGGCTACGAGTTCTGACATACTTGACTTTAGATTGGATGTCCTACTTCTATGAAATCTTTCACCGAACCCTACTTCACTCAATCAATATCCTAATCTGAATCCTACCTCCCTGACTACAACTCAACCACCAACAGCGGGAGAGCCGTCATGAAATGATAGATGTGCAGCGCATTCTGTAAGGCTAACAACTCATTCTCTAACAAGAAAAGCAAAGACCTCATCTACCGCATCAACAGGTAATCCCGCATCTGATCAGGCAAGTCTCCTTCCCGGAGCAAAGCTACGAAACATTGCTAATAAAAGAAAGATGCACAAGGAGGGCTAGCTGAAGGAAGATGTTACGCGGATGGGTAGGAGGAACAACAAGGCATAAGAGGTTGCTTCAAATCTTCCTATCCCATTGGCTTGGCCTGCATTCAATAGCAGCAGAGTAGTGAAAAGTAAAGACCTCCGTAGAACTATATTCAACTTCCCCTGAGCTTGACCGAGGAAAGACAATCGAAGTCAGTGTGTTAAGCAATGTGGCATTTTCATTTAACTTCTTGGCTGATCGAGAAAGCGTTCAATCTCCTCCTACCTTTATTGGTCACAGCTAAAAGTTCTTGACTTTATTCATACCTTCCCTCACAGCTGATTCGATGCCATCTTATTGACTATGTATGCTTTTAAGGCATGAAGTGACTTGCTTGCCCTTGCCTCCAGAAATAAAGACCAGCGACGGCAAAAGTAAGTACCTGTCAAAGAGTAAAGGGCTTATCCGGGCGCAGACATCCCTTTATCCAATGCCTGAAGCAAGCCTTTCTTTCCCAACCGATTTTTCCTCAAAAGAGTCCTTAGGTTAGGTAAAGAATATCGATAAGTAAGAAAGGTTTAACAAGAGTCCTCCCTTTGATGGCATGAGCTTGGCTTCTTCGGATGCTCGATTCTAAGATCGTCTTCTCCCTCACACCCTTCTCTCAAAGCATCGGATTCTATTACGAGTTGGCCTGCAGCTCCTTTTGTCTATTCCGACAACTTGGGAGACTTATATAGGCTACGTAAACCTTGTCCTCTTCTGATTCAACCTCCTACTGCTCTTAGATTAAGGCTACCGTAAACCTCAAGCCTAAACCTTATCGATGTTGATTGACAAATCAATCTCGGAGTTGAAATCAATATCCAGAAGTGAGAACTCCTTAAAGCCATTTATCTATCTCTATCAGTTCACTCTTCTTCTACCCTTCCGCTTACACCATTTCTTTGTGAATACACCGCTTTGCTCTTTGGCGCGCTACTTCCGCTAGCAACCAGCTTCGGATTATCCAGGTCTGGTTTGAAGCTCTGATACCACCTTGACAGATTGATTGAGAAAGGCTCAATCTTCCAAGAGGAACCAGAAAGAACAAGAGAGAGACCTTGCTCAGATTTGAAAACGGATAAAAGTGACTATTAAGCAGGGCTACTGAGTGCTCCTGTAGAGCTTGGCATTGGCCAGCATCCATTCTACTTAAAGTCGTTTTTCTAATGAACATTCCTACTCAAGAAAACTTCAAGTCTGCCAAGCTTTCCTGATATGGGGATCCGAATGTGCACCTCCTAATGATCCTTGAA